CTTTTTGCTTCACTAATGACTACTATTCCAGATACGTCATGGTACGGGATTATTTGGACTACAAAATCAAACCAGATTATAGAGCAAGATTTGATAAATAATAGTCAAGAAATTGGGATTCATCTATCAACAGATTTTTTTCTTCCATTTGAACTCATTTCAATAATTCTTTTAGTTGCGTTAATAGGCGCAATTGCTGTAGCTCGTCAATAATCACTTTATGAGAAGGGGGAATCAAAATCAAACTGTATTCTGGACTATCACATTCATTTCCTTTCTATTCTATTTGACTTCATGTAGAAAAAAATTCTTTACTTTATTAGTTTGATCTATTACCAATCGATTTCTTTTTTTTATTACTTGCTATGTTCGAGTTAATCTAATTAGTGAAATTTTTGTTCATATTGAAATGAATCGAGATTGATAAGGAGTTTGTTAATGATGCTCGAGCATGTACTTATTTTGAGTGCCTATTTATTTTCTGTCGGTCTATATGGATTGATTACGAGTCGAAATATGGTTAGGGCTCTTATGTGTCTTGAACTTATATTAAATGCGGTTAATATAAATTTTGTAACATTTTCTGATTTTTTTGATAGTCGTCAATTAAAAGGAGCTATTTTTTCCATTTTTATTATCGCTATTGCCGCCGCTGAAGCAGCTATTGGACTTGCTATTGTTTCGTCAATTTACCGTAATCGAAAGTCAACTCGGATCAATCAATCTAATTTGTTGAAAAAATAATCTCAGATAAAAAAATCAAAGTATTTTGGCTTTCTTTCATAAACCAATTCAGAACAAAATGGATTCAAAAACGCTGGAAACTCATTGATTCGTCTAATATCTAAATTTTTTTTATCTCTTTTTTTTATTCTAAATTTAGTAGATCAAAAATTGATGCCTTTCAAAAATGTATAGATCCAATGTCACATTCAGTCAAAATTTATGATACATGTATTGGATGTACTCAATGTGTTCGAGCCTGCCCCACAGATGTGTTAGAAATGATACCTTGGGACGGATGTAAAGCAAAACAAATTGCTTCGGCTCCAAGAACAGAGGATTGTGTCGGTTGTAAGAGGTGTGAATCCGCTTGTCCAACGGATTTCTTGAGTGTTCGGGTTTATTTAGGGCATGAAACAACTCGCAGCATGGGTCTAGCTTATTGATACCTCACTTAAAACTTTACTTGAATTCATCTGATTTGTTTTACCGAGAAAACCCGAGCGCAAAAAAATTTTTGCGCACTGGTTTTCTGGCCGAAGTGTATTTTGCCTTTATCACGAATGATTTTCCTTGGTTAACAATAATTGTATTTTTACCAATAGCTGCGGGTTCTTTAATTTTTTTTCTTCCTCATAAAGGAAATAAGGTAATTAGATGGTATACTATTTGTATATCTATTTTGGATCTCCTTTTACTAACCTATGTATTCCGTTATCATTTCCAATCAGATGATCCATTAATCCAACTAGTGGAAGATTATAAATGGATTCATTTTTTTGATTTCCATTGGAAATTAGGAATAGATGGACTTTCTATAGGACCTATTTTACTAACGGGATTTATCACTACTTTAGCTACGTTAGCAGCCTGGCCTCTTACTCGGGATTCTCGATTATTCCATTTTTTGCTATTAGCAATGTATAGCGCTCAAATAGGGCCATTTTCTTCTCAGGATCTTTTACTTTTTTTCATCATGTGGGAGTTAGAATTAATTCCGGTTTTTCTTCTTCTATCCATGTGGGGAGGAAAGAAACGGATGTACTCGGCAACTAAATTTATTTTGTACACGGCAGGAGGTTCTGTTTTTCTATTAATGGGAGTTATGGGTCTTGGTTTATATAGTTCTAATGACCCAACATTAGATTTTGAAACATCAATTAATCGACCGTATCCTGTGGCCTTGGAAATAATATTTTATATCGGATTTTTGATTTCGTTTGCTGTCAAATCGCCAATTCTACCTTTCCATACATGGTTACCTGATACCCACGGCGAAGCTCATTACAGTACTTGTATGCTTTTAGCTGGAATCTTATTAAAAATGGGAGCATATGGGTTGATTCGGATTAATATGGAACTATTACCTCATGCTCATTCTATTTTTTCTCCCTGGTTGATGATAATAGGCACAATACAAATAATCTATGCATCTTTAACTTCTTCCGGCCAACGTAATTTTAAAAAAAGAATAGCCTATTCTTCTGTATCGCATATGGGTTTGATACTTATAGGAATTGGTTCTCTAACCGACGCAGGACTCAATGGAGCCATTTTACAAATAATTTCTCACGGATTTATTGGGGCGGCCTTTTTTTTCTTGGCAGGAACAAGTTATGATAGAATACGTCTTGTTTATCTCGACGAAATGGGCGGTGTAGCTATCCCAATGCCAAAAATATTTACGCTGTTTAGTAGCTTTTCTATGGGCTCTTTCGCATTACCAGGTATGAGTGGTTTTGTTGCAGAATTAATCGTATTATGGGGACTAATTACCAGTCAAAAATATTTTTTCATGCCAAAAATTCTACTGACTTTTGTAATAGCAATTGGAATGATATTAACGCCCATTTATTCATTATCTATGTCACGCCAGATGTTCTATGGATCCAAGTTATTTAATACCCCTACTTCTTATTTTTTTGATTTTGGACCGCGCGAATTGTTTGTTTCAATCGCTATCTTTCTACCCATAATAGGAATTGGAATCTACCCGGATTTTGTTTTGTCACTCTCAGTTGAGAAGGTTGAAGTTCTTTTATCTGGTTTTTTATAGAGATTTTTCCTAAAGAGAAAATTAGAAAATTTTAAAAAACTTGTTGTAGAATAGACAAAAGAATGCTTTTTTCTATTATTTTAAATAAAGTGAAAAATGAATTTTCATTTTAACCCGATATGCGCGGTCTTTGCGAGAACCGCGCGAATCACTACACTATTGGTACTGGATTCGCGCGGTTCGTTACAAAGTTTTTTATAGACAGCTCGAGTTAGTTTGTATTCGTAAGAAGCTTCCTTAGCTAGACGGTAATGTAAATGAACCATAACTATGTAGCCCTATTCCTAATAGATTAACTCCAAAATAGCATATCCAAATTATCAGAAAACCTAGAACCGCCACCAGTGCGGAATTTTCACCCGGGAAATTCTTATTTGTTCTAATATGTAAATAAATAGCGAATATCATCCAAGTAATAAAGGCCCAAATTTCTTTTGGGTCCCAACTCCAATATGATCCCCACGCTTCATTCGCCCAGACTGCTCCTGAAATAATACCCGTAGTTAAAAAAATAAATCCTAGACTAATCACACGATAACTCCAAAAATCCAATTGTTGAATTAATTGGTTCTTGTAATAATTCTTACCAGAAACAAAAGAAGTATTTCTTAAAATAGTACTTCTGTCATAGCTATATTGGATTTCGTTAAATAAACATGATTTTAAAAACCGATTACTTTTCTTTCGAAATGTAAAGACTAGAAATGCAGCGGATAATAATGATCCACACAGAAGAGCGGCATAGCTCAATATCATCATAATTACGTGCATTATTAACCACTCAGATTGGAGCGCTGGGACTAATATTGCAGGTTTCTGTATTTCACTTAAAAGACTTGAAGTAGCAAAGCCTTGGGTAAAAATAGTACTCGAGGCGGTTATTGCGCTTAGATTTTTATTTTTTTTGAAATAGGCGACTATATGAATAAGGGAGAAACTCCACGAAAGAAAGATTAATGATTCGTATAAATCACTTAGTGGAAAATGACCGGAATAAATCCAACGAATCACTAATAATCCTGTTAAACACAAAAAGGTCGGTATCATGCTGTTTTCTGATAACTCATATGGTTTTATGAGTTCAGTGACCAATAGGTTGAAAAACCAAATTAAAATGACAATTGAAACAATGGAAAAGGAAATATGATTTAATATATGCTCTAAGGTTGAAAAAATCATAAAAAAAAAAAAAAGAGTAATCCCTTAATTTAAGTATAAATTAAAAGCGGGAATTTAATTCATTTTTCATTATAAGATCTATTGTCTGGTGTTTGGAAGACGGCATGCCGCTACTCGGACTCGAACCGAGATGCTCTAGCACTGCTTCCTAAGAGCAGCGTGTCTACCGATTTCACCATAGCGGCTTGTTTAACATAATAGGCTATTTATATTGAATTGTCAAGATTGACAGTGTCACTTCACTGAAAAAATTTTTGAATTGTTATTCAAATTCATAATAATTAGTTCCCATTTAACTTATTTCATAAATTTAAAACAACTAACTGAATTTTCTCGCGGAACATAAAAGAAACCTTTTTGGATTTTTCTAAAGTAAGACATTGTATATAATATTTCGAGAGTTTTCGTCTTTTATTGGCTGGGCTGAAATGAAAAAATATCTGAGAACTCTATAGTTATTCCGAGAAAGACGAAGTCAGAAAGTTATTCAAGTTTTTAAAATTGAATCAATGAGTTTCGCTCGTTAATTTGAACTAAAGATCTTTTTTCGGATCTTCTCTCGATATTCTTTATCTATATAGATAAAGAAAACATATTATTAGCATTTGAATTATAACAAAAAGGTCGATGGGGAAAATAAGACTCCCCACCAACAAAATGAAAAATGGAGTCCTAAAAAAAGGTAAAACCTTTTTTTTTCTTATTTTATTTTTTTCTTAGAATTTTCGAAATTTTCAAATTCTTAATTTTTCATTTTTACATATGAACATCACAAAACGGAGTCTATTTCATATTGATTAGTTCAAACTAATAGAGAGTTCAAATTGAGAATTTGATAGTAAGACTGAAATGAGCCAATTTTAACGTAGAATAGATTCCGAGTCTTACAACATTTTAGGACTCATTTTTTCGTCGCATAAAAAAACTTTTTGATTTGCCGGCAGAAAGAGATTTTCCTAATGACAAAGCTTTTAAGGCCGATGAATATCCCTTCCTTTTCCAAATATTTTGACGAATATGCTTTTTTGATCTAGAAGTGCGTTTTTTTGGAACTGCCATTTCAAAATGAAGAGGTTACTCATTGTTATAGTTGTATGTGAAAGACATCTATTATTTAAAAGAATCCTAAATTACTATTCATTATAATTACTATTCATTATCTAGTTATTCTTTTAGCCCTTATCATCACAAATAAATCTAAATATATGAAACTTCTCTACAAGATTCCTAGAAATTTTTTGTTCAAAAAGGGTTTTTATACTCTAGAAGGCTTCTAAGAAAAAATAAGTTGTATGGATTAGTAGTACTTTTATTTTTCGTTTTTTCTCAGATATTTCTATAATCAGTTATGATATATAAATCTAATTCGTGGAACTAAAAAAAAGAATCATAATCAATCTCATAAGGAATTAGTTAATAAGTTGAAATAAACTAACTAAAACGAAACTAACTAAAAAACACGACGAGTTATTAAGCCGATGACATTAGAAAATTCCACGATTTATATCAGAATCAAGTACTTTTGAGTGTAATTCCTGATGCTTGCTATAAAAAAAACCTTTGTTAGAAAAATTTCTATTTTTATTTTTGATCTCTCGCTAAATTTATATATTTTAAAAATAAAAATATATTTAAAATAAAGAAGTATGTTTTTTTACAGAACTTGGTCATATTATTTGACCACGTCTAACTTCTTAAGTTTAATAGTTGAACTATTTCGAAAAAATCAGAGAAAGAATAAAGAATTAGTATAAAATGCTAAATTTTTATTTACGTTAAATTTTTTTAAATTAGTGCATATTTTGATTTTTTTATTGATCCCTTTTGAAAGGGGTGGGGTCCAGTTAATCGGAAGCAATTAATTTAGACTAAAAAACTTTTTTTATGGGACAAATATATCAATATGCATGGATAATACCTTTTCTTCCACTTTCAGTTCCTATATTAATCGGGGTGGGACTTCTTCTTTTTCCGTCGGCAACAAAAAGTCTTCGGCGTATGTGGGCTTTTCAAAGTGTTTTAGTATTAAGTATCGTCATGATTTTTTCGATCAATTTATCGATTCAGCAACTAAATAGCCGTGCTACCTATCAATATGTCTGGGCTTGGATTCTCAATAATGATTTTTCTTTAGAATTTGGCTACTTAATCGATCCGCTTACTTCTATTATGTCAATATTAATCACTACTGTTGGAATTTTGGTTCTTATTTATAGTGATAATTATATGTTTCATGATCGTGGGTATTTGAGATTTTTTGCTTATATGAGTTTTTTCAGTACTGCCATGTTGGGATTAGTTACTAGTTCCAATTTGATACAAATTTATATTTTTTGGGAATTAGTCGGAATGTGTTCATATCTATTAATAGGATTTTGGTTCACACGTCCTGTTGCAGCAAATGCTTGTCAAAAAGCGTTTGTAACTAATCGTGTTGGGGATTTTGGTTTATTATTGGGAATTTTGGGTTTCTATTGGATAACAGGGAGTTTTGAATTTCGGGATTTATTTCAAATATTCAATAATTTGATTTTTCATAATGAGTTAAATTTTTTATTTGTTACGTGGTGCGCTGTTTTATTCTTTTCTGGTGCTGTTTCGAAATCTGCACAATTCCCCCTTCATGTATGGTTACCAGATGCAATGGAAGGACCGACTCCTATTTCGGCTCTTATCCATGCCGCTACTATGGTAGCCGCAGGAATTTTCCTTGTAGCTCGACTTTTACCTCTTTTCATTATTATACCTCAAATAATGAATTTAATTTCTTTAATAGGGATAATAACACTATTATTTGGAGCTACTTTAGCTCTTGCTCAAAAAGACATTAAGAGAGGTTTAGCCTATTCCACCATGTCTCAATTGGGTTATATGATGTTAGCTCTAGGTATGGGGTCTTCTCGAAGTGCTTTATTTCATTTGATTACTCATGCTTATTCGAAAGCATTATTGTTTTTGGGATCGGGTTCTGTTATTCATTCAATGCAAACTATTGTTGGTTATTCTCCGACTAAAAGTCAAAATATGGTTTTTATGGGAGGTTTAAAAAAACATGTACCAATTACCAAAAGTGCGTTTTTATTAGGCACACTTTCTCTTTGTGGGATTCCACCTCTTGCTTGTTTTTGGTCCAAAGATCAAATTCTTAATGATAGTTGGTTATATTCAGCAATTTTTGCAATAATAGCTTGGTCTACGGCGGGATTAACCGCATTTTATATGTTTCGGATCTATTTACTTACTTTTGAAGGACATTTAAATGCTCATTTTCAAAATTTCAGTGGAAAAAAAAAGACTTCCCTCTATTCAATATCTCTATGGGGTAAAGAAGGTTTTAAAGTCAATAACAAAAACTTTCATTTTTTAACTTTATTAATAATGACGAAAAAGAAAAGTGCTTATTTTTTTTCACAGAAAATAGATCGAATTGATGAGAATGCAAGAACTAGAAGCCAACCTTTTCTTACTATTTCTCGTTTTGGCACGAAGAAAACTTTTACGTATCCTTATGAATCGGATAATACTATAGTCTTTCCTATCCT